CTGAAACAAGAAGCTCTGGTCCTGGAGGGATAATATCAACCACTTCACGTCCATCCGAGGCATCCGCTATGCTTATTTCGTATCCGCCCTTTTCTTTTCGTACAATTTTCTTTACTATACCTGCTGCTGTGGCATTATAAACTGTATTATTACTCTTGCTTCCGTCAGGATAAATCTGGCCCCTTCCTCTGTTACCACCTACATATATGGGATATTTTAAGAAGTGAACATCTTTCTTAGTGGCAGGATCCGGGGAAAGAATAGGAAAGGTAATTTCACTATATTTTTTCCCAGGAACAGGACCTATTACAAGAATATTTTGTTTATTGGGGCGATAGCTCTGAAAAGAAAGATTGCCTATCTTTTCTTTCATCTCTGGAGAAATACGATTGGGTGGGGCTAATTCAAATCCCTCAGGTAAAATAAGAACAGCCCCCACATTCAAACCCCCCTTTTTGCCGTTAGCAAGAACTTGTTTTAATTGCATATCATAAGGAATTCGAACAACCGCTTCAAATACAGTATCTGGAAGGACCGCTTGTGGAACTTCAATATCCACGGGCTTATTAGCTAAATGGCAATTGGCACATACAATACGTCCAGTTGCTTCTCGTGGATTTTCATAACCTTGCTGTGCGAAAATGGGATATGCATTCGAAATGGAGGATCGAGTTATTATATATAACACGAGCGATATGCAAATGGATCGAGTAATCTGTTCTTTTATCCAAGAAAAGGTATTTATAGTTTGCATGGTCCAATCATTGATTCCGAAAATTTCTACAATAAATTGGGTAGGTTGCTAGTATAGTTCCCTATCCCCGATTCTGTTATTTACTTTAAGTGAAAACGAAATTTACTGAAATAATATTTTATTACTGGAATATGGGAGAAACTTCCCGTCTTAGATGGGTATAAATAGAAAGAGGAAGTCAATTTTGTAATGCTTTGATTATGTACAAAGTAACAAACATCGCGTTCGAAATTCGAATTCGATTTATATCCGTATACCCCTTTTTCGTCTTTTCAGTCATTCATTGAATGATAAATCACTACAAGTGATGGGGATACACGATTTAAATAACGGAAAATCCAATATTTCAAAATTGTATCTAGAATAACTGGAAACGTAGAAACAAGACTAGATATAATTTGATCGTTATGGGCAAATCCAAAATCTTTGTAGATAGAGCCAATCATTAGTTCCCAACCATGGGGCGAATGAAATCCGATACATAAATCAGTTAATAAAAGAATCGAAAAAGCTTTTATTGTGTCGCTTAAGTTATATAGGAATTCCTGAACCCAAGAGTTAAGAAGAATAAGTTCTTTATTTCCCAGAATAGAATAACCGCTTAGAATAAGGAAACAGATTAAATTTGTCGAGAAGTGCAAAATCATGTGGATACAATCCGCATTGTGCATTTTGATCAATTGAATGGTTTCATTGTGGATTCCTATACGAAGCTTTTGTAGATGTGTTTCCGGGTATTCCTTTATCATTTCGTCCAACAAGTGGAGCTCCTCTAATTCGATGAATTTTTCTAGAAGATTATTTTCTTGAATATCGTTCAAAAAAGTTTCTGATTGCTTAGTATTCCACCAATTAGTAACCCAAGATTCCAGACTTTTTTGAAATGATAAAGAGATCCACCAGGGTAAAAATACTATAGATATAAGATATAGAAAAGGAATAAATATTTTCTTTTTTTCCATTTTATTTTTCATCTATAAATTGTTAATGAACCTGTCGCGTTCGTCGACGTTCTGCGATCTAATATTTTTATCAAACATGAATTCTATTCCAATGTATCGAATCCATGAATCTCTTCTTTGTTTTTTTGTGATTTGATAGTGCTAATTAGTCCTTGACTCGCGAAAGAATACATAAATAGAAAAAAGAGTCCACTGAAGAAAAAAAAGAGTGTTTACGGCTATTGAAATTGCGAAAAGTGAAAGCAAAGCAATTCCTGCCTGTCCATGAATACGTGGCAGAATCGCTTTCTTTTTCAAAATACTTCAATTGGTACACGCAAAAAATAGGCCAATTCAGCAGCTTTTTGTTCAATTTCTCGTGGAGTCATATTTTCATCAGTACGCGTCAAAGGAATGGCTCCCTGGCCTCTAATTTCCAGATAAAGAACACGACGAGTAGAAATACCCTCTTTAAGTTCTATTCTAATAGATTGGATATCCTTTATAAGATATCGGAAAAAGATGCGACGATTTTTTCCAGGGAATCCCCAACGAAAAATACATACTATTCCTTCTTTTTTATCGAAAAGATCATAACCACTACCTACATTCCACGAAATTGTACACCACAAATAGGAGCTAATAAAGAGGCCCGCGATCCCATAGAAAGACATCACAATTCCTTGTGGAAAAAAAAGAATTTGCTGGGTGGGAAATAAAGATAGCAAATTCCTACCAAGATAGCTGGAAATTCCAACCAATACGAATCCTAATGAACCTAAAAAAAGGATAAAGGCCCAAGAGAAATTACTTATTTTTCGAGATCCCGTTATAAGTTCTATCCATATACGTTCTGAGCGCCAATTCATACTAGATTTGGTTACATTTTATTTGAATTGAAAAATACCTCAAATGAATTGTACTTTCCTTACTCTGTCTTGTTTCCGAGGTAACTCTCATCAACTAGTCCTATTCTGATGTCGGATGTGTTTCACTTTCTATTTAAATATCCTACGTAAATATTTATTTATATTTTCCTTTTTAGTTAGATCAAAAAAATAATATGTACTCCTATGTCGTCATCTTTCCACATACATTTAAAGTAAGGGTTCTTTCGTTTATGTTCATAAAAAATCGTGCGGTATACCATTCCACTAAATAGATATCTATGTTATGATTCAAGTCTAAGTCTTGAAAAATGAGATTTGAACCCGAAAATCTAAACAATCTTATTTTTTTGAACATAAATAAATAAAGACGCCATTGCAATTGCCGGAAATACTAGGCCTACTAAAGGCACAAAAATAGAGGGAAAGTTCATAGTTATTACCTCGATTTACTATAATTGTATTGTAATTGTACCTGTTTGTTATATTTTTTGTTGTTATTATGTTATTGTTATTATATTAATAAATTAATTAGAATTCTAATTCTATAAAATTAATATAATTAATATAGTATATTAAGAAGTACAAGGAATGTAGAACTACAAAAGAAATTCACTTTCTACATATAATATATGATAATCAACTTTACTTTAGTATTCGTCATCTTTTTTTCTTTATTTTGCTTCTACTACAAGAAAATACACGATTTCGTATAAATTAAATTTACAAAGGATTCGTTATAGTTTGATCCAAGGGGTATTGTTAATAAAGATTCACAAAAAATATTGAAAGATCTAAAAAAGCTATTTTTGAATTCTTTTTTTTTTTATTCAAAAATTAGGATATCGCCACCGAAAAAACCCCATCCTTCATTTCTGTTTTTTCCTTTTATTCCGATAGATTCCAATAAAAAAAAAAAAAAAATACTTTTTGACACAAATAAAATAATTGACTTTAAACTTTAATCCGCGACTTTATTTTGATTCAAAGGAAAAAAAGCATGCAGTTGAAATAACTCACTTAGAACGCCTTTTAAAAGATTACGTGGTACGATTGGATCAAATAAACCTTTATGGAATAAAAATTCGGCTGCTTGTGAACCTTCAGGTACTGTCTTATTCAATGTTTGTTCAATTACTCTTTTACCCGCAAATGCAATGTAGGCATTAGGTTCGGCAATAATAATATCCCCCAACATGCCAAAACTGGCTGTCACCCCACCAGTAGTAGGCGATGTAAGGATTGACACATAGAATAACTTTTTATTTGATTGATAATCATATAAAACAGACGATATTTTCGCCATTTGCATTAAGCTCAAGCTTCCTTCTTGCATGCGTGCCCCCCCGGAAGCACATACTATAATAAGGGGTAGGGTTTTATTGGCAGCATATTCAATCAATCGGGTGATTTTTTCCCCTACTACAGATCCCATACTACCTCCCATAAACTCAAAATCCATAACCCCAATTGCTATAGAAATACCATTTATTTGACCTATACCTGTTTGAACAGCTTCAGTTAAACCTGTCTTTGTTTGATAAGAATCAATACGATCTTTATAAGCTTCCTCCTCTGAATGAAATTCAATAGGATCCATAGAGACCATATCTTCATCCATAGGATTCCAAGTACCCGGATCAATCAGAAGTTCGATTCTATCTGAACTATTAATTTTCAAATGATATCCACATTGTTCACAAATACCCATTTTTGACTTAAGCAATTTCTTATAATTTAATGCATAACAATTTTCACATTGAACCCACAAATGTTTATATTTTTGAGTTACATCAAGATTATTAGAACTTTCTATTCTAGGTAAATTACTATCATTTGTGCTCGTTCTTTTACTGAAATTTTCACTCCTATTTCCACTTTCATTAAAAATGTAACTCAAAATGTAACTGTCACTGGAATTGTCACTACCACTTAGGATGGAACTCCCAATACTGATTTGAGAATGAAGATAACTGTCAATGCAATTATTAATGTGATTATTCCAACTATCTTTAGTAGAATATCCGGAACGATCGTTATAAGTATCGTCACTCTTAGATTTCGAGTTCAGATAACTTGAAGTCCAATAATTCGAAAAAGAACTTTGTAGTTCACTCAGAAAAGACTGATCGTTATCAATCTCAAAAATTTGATTTTCAATATCAAAATATATGGAATAACTGTCCCCCCTACGATCTATAAGTAAAAAAGTATCATCAGAGATGAAATTCGGAATGTCCATGACACGAAAGAAATTATCAATATTACTGCTGTAACTAGAATTGTCACCATTTCTCCAACTATGAATGCTTTTTTCTGTATCATTTAGACTCGGATCTTCCTTTCTGCTGGTATTTTCAATAGGACCAAGACTGTCCATTGATTTACTTAATCCACACTTATGTTCGAACCCTTTCT